TCCTTTGTTGAGGTAAGGGCAAATGATCTAATTCGCGATTTCATAAGAATTGAGTTAGTCAAGTCCACTATTTCGTATACCGGAAAAAGGTATGATAGGGCAAGTTCCGGATTGATTCCCGATAATGGATTAGATTGCACCAATATCAATCCTTTTTATTCCAAGGCGAAGATTCAATCACTTAGCCAACATCAAGGAACTATTGGTATGTTGTTGAATCGAAATAAGGAATGCCAATCTTTGTTAATTTTGTCATCATCCAATTGTTCTCGAATTGGTCCATTCAATAGTTCGAAATATAATAATGTGACAAAAGAATCGGATCCCCTAATTCCAATTAGGGATTATTTAGGTCCCTTAGGCGCTATTGTACCTAAAATATCGAATTTTTATTCATCTTACCATTTAATAACTCATAATCAGATCGTGTTAAAGAAATATTTGCTACTTGACAATTTGAAACAGATTTTCCAAGTACTTCAAGTACTTAAATACTGTTTAATAGATGAAAATAGAAGGATTTATAATCCCGATCTATGCAGTAACATCATTTTGAACCCATTCCATTTGAATTGGTGCTTTCTCCATCATGATTATTGTGAAGAGACATCGATCAAAATTAGCCTTGGACAATTTATTTGTGAAAATGTATGTCTATTTAAATATGAACCACACGTAAAAAAATCTGGTCAAATTTTAATTGTTAATGTCGACTTTTTAGTTATAAGATCGGCTAAGTCTTATTTAGCTACTCCTGGAGCAACTGTTCATGGTCATTATGGGAAAATCCTTTACGAAGGAGATACATTAGTTACATTTATATATGAAAAATCGAGATCTGGTGACATAACGCAAGGTCTTCCAAAAGTAGAACAAATCTTAGAAGTGCGTTCGATTGATTCAATATCGATGAACCTCGAAAGGAGAGTTGAAGGTTGGAACGAGCGTATACCAAGAATTCTTGGGATCCCCTGGGGGTTTTTGATTGGAGCTGAGCTAACCATAGCCCAAAGTCGTATCTCTTTGGTTAATAAGATCCAAAAGGTTTATCGATCCCAGGGGGTACAGATCCATAATAGACATATAGAGATTATTGTACGTCAAATAACATCAAAAGTGTTGGTTTCAGAAGATGGAATGTCTAATGTTTTTTCGCCTGGAGAATTAATCGGATTGTTGCGAGCGGAACGAGCAGGGCGCGCTTTGGACGAATCGATCTGTTATCGGGCAATCTCATTGGGAATAACAAGAGCGTCTCTGAATACTCAAAGTTTCATATCCGAAGCAAGTTTTCAAGAAACCGCTCGAGTTTTAGCAAAAGCTGCTCTACGAGGTCGTATTGATTGGTTGAAAGGCCTGAAAGAGAACGTTGTTCTGGGGGGGATTATACCTGTTGGTACCGGATTCCAAAAATTTGTGCACCGTTCAAGGCAAGACAAAAACATTTATTTGGAAATCAAAAGAAAAAATCTATTCGAGTTGGAAATGAGAGATATTTTGTTACACCATAGAGAATTATTTTGTTCTTACGCGACAAACAATTTCCATGAGACAAATTTACATGAGACATCAGAACAATCATTTATGCGATTTAATGATTCCTAAGAGCGGATTCATTTTCACTTTAACTATCTTTTAACTATACTGGTCTGATTATTGATTTGGTAATAAATAAAATAAGTAATTAAAAAAATTTATGGTTTGTGCCGTGTATCAACGGTCAATCCCCGGTAGAAGGTTCCATCGGAACAATTATTTATTTCAAGGTACCTCGTCTCTTTGTTAATAATACGAAAAAGAAAAAACAAAAAGGAAGTGTGGGAAAAAATGACAAGAAGATATTGGAACATCAATTTGGAAGAGATGATGGAAGCAGGAGTTCATTTTGGTCATGGTACTAAGAAATGGAATCCTAGAATGGCCCCTTACATTTCTGCAAAGCGTAAAGGTATTCATATTACAAATCTCGCTAGAACTGCTCGTTTTTTATCAGAAGCCTGTGATTTAGTTTTTGATGCAGCAAGTAGGGGAAAAAACTTCTTAATCGTCGGTACCAAAAATAAAGCATCGGATTCAGTAGCATCAGCTGCAATAAGGGCTCGGTCTCATTTTATTAATCAAAAATGGCTCGGTGGTATGTTAACGAATTGGTCCACTACGGAAACGAGACTTTATAAGTTCAGGGACTTAAGAGCAGAAGAAAAGATGGGGAAACTCAACCGTCTCCCCAAAAGAGATGCAGCAATGTTGAAGAGAAAATTATCTACCTTGCAAACATATCTCGGTGGGATCAAATATATGACGGGATTGCCTGATATTGTGATCATCGTTGATCAGCAAGAAGAATATACGGCTCTTCGAGAATGTGCCATTTTGGGGATTCCAACGATTTGTTTAATCGATACAAATTGTGACCCAGATCTTGCAGATATTTCGATTCCAGCCAACGATGACGCTATAGCTTCAATTCGATTGATTCTTAACAAATTAGTATCCGCAATTTGTGAAGGTCGTTCTAGCTATATAAGAAATCGTTGATTATGATTAAGAATAATAAAATTAGTTAATGTTAATTATTGGGCAACTCCATAGATTTATTGGATCGGTTACTTTTTTTTTGAATTTTTTAAAATAGATAAAAAAAAAGAACTGGGGATATTTATATATATTATGATGTTATGTGATTTCTTGGTATCCTAAATATATGATTAATGATTCAAGTTGGTGAGTTGAGAAAGAAATGGTTGAATCAAACTAATTCCTTTTTTGAAGTTCAATTTCTATCAGAGGACAATATGAATGTTATACCATGTTACATTAAAACACTCAAGGGGTTATACGATATATCGGGTGTAGAAGTAGGCCAACATTTCTATTGGCAAATAGGAGGTTTACAAATCCATGCCCAAGTACTTATCACTTCTTGGGTCGTAATTGCTATCTTGTTAGGTTCAGCCATCATAGCTGTTCGGAATCCACAAACCATTCCGACCGACGGTCAGAATTTCTTTGAATATGTCCTTGAATTTATTCGAGACTTGAGCAAAACCCAGATTGGAGAAGAATATGGACCTTGGGTTCCCTTTATTGGAACTATGTTCCTATTTATTTTTGTTTCTAATTGGTCAGGTGCCCTTTTACCTTGGAAAATCATACAGTTACCTCATGGGGAGTTAGCTGCGCCCACGAATGATATAAATACTACTGTTGCTTTAGCTTTACCCACGTCAGTGGCATATTTTTATGCAGGTCTTACCAAAAAGGGGTTGGGTTATTTCGAGAAATACATCAAACCAACTCCAATACTTTTACCAATTAACATTCTAGAAGATTTCACAAAACCCTTATCTCTTAGTTTTCGACTTTTCGGGAATATATTGGCTGATGAATTAGTAGTTGTTGTTCTTGTTTCTTTAGTCCCTTCAGTAGTTCCTATACCTGTCATGTTTCTTGGATTATTTACAAGTGGTATTCAAGCTCTTATTTTTGCAACGTTAGCCGCGGCTTATATAGGTGAATCCATGGAGGGTCATCATTGACTAGTTTTCGAAATAGTCTTTTTTTTTTAGCTTATCCCAATTCATGCATGGTTCAAGATAATCTGCTTGGTTGGAGAACATAATAGATATAAATACGTATGAATATATGACCTAGAGTCGTAGGAGAGAAGATGAACGATATTACGGAATTAAAAAAAAAAGATGGGTTGGGGAGGTCACACTAGATGTATGTAATGTCTATAAGTCCAGCCACTTTTTGTGTGGGTTTCGAGGAATGATTCTATAATCCGATTCAATATAAAATGTGGCCAGTTTACGTTATGGAAGAAAGAAATGTATATGTAATATGTATATGTAATATTAGATATTCACTAGTTATATAGTCCTATCTATATATAAATAGAAGTCCTTATGCCTTACCTATATACTAACTAACTATATATATATCTAATTATATGCTATATATATGTAATATATATATAGCAATATATATAGATAGCAATATATATAGCAAAATAAATAAAAAAATATATATATATATATGTATTGATATACATATTGATATCGTTATATTGATATATTGATATCGTTGATATTGATCATATTGATATCCATTGCATATATTGATGATTGCATATATTGATTTGATTGCAGTTTACTGCATTTAGATTAGATGGATTACAAGATAAGTCAAGTCCTTTCTTCTGTTTCATTTGTGATTGTGTATTGGATGAAAAAACAGATGAACTCAAGGATATAGAAGAGTAAAGAACGAAGGATGGAATGAAAGAATGGTTGGAAAGAAAGAAATGCAATAACTAGAGCCATATGTATATGGATTTACAAAAACTTCATCATGGGTAGAAACAAAAAATGAGATATCGAAGTAGTTCTGACGATTCAGTAATATTATCATTAGTTTTTAGTTACTCCGACCCAATAGATCTTAATGATCAAACTTAATGATAAAATTAAGTAATAATTCATTGGTTGATTGTATCATTAACCATTTCTTTTTTTTTGGTGTGAGGAACTTACCATGAATCCACTGATTTCTGCCGCTTCCGTTATTGCTGCTGGATTGGCTGTAGGACTTGCTTCTATTGGACCCGGAGTTGGTCAAGGTACTGCTGCAGGCCAAGCTGTAGAGGGTATTGCGAGACAACCAGAAGCAGAGGGTAAAATACGAGGTACTTTATTGCTTAGTCTAGCTTTTATGGAAGCTTTAACAATTTACGGACTGGTTGTGGCATTAGCGCTTTTATTTGCGAATCCTTTTGTTTAATCCTAGAAATGTAAAAAAGTACCTTAGATTACATACTTATTTTACTTTTTTTCTTTATTAACTTGAAATTAAATTGTCGTTTGCTTCTTCGAATTATATCAACACTTTACTCCTATAATTACTTATTTGTTGAGACTACAGGAAGGACTGCTTTGAGGATGAGGAATTACCAGATCACTCGCTTTCTTCCTTCCCGTCCTTAGCTTAGTACAATG